CCGCCTCGGGCTGTCTCGCGATACCTTCTACAGCCTGGCCCGCAGCAGTACCTTGACCAATTCCAGGTCCAATAGAAGCAAGCCCAACGGCCAACCCAGCAGCAATAACGGAAGCGGCAGAAATCAATGGATTCATGATAAGTTCCTCGCACTAAAATAAAGAAAAAGAAATGGTTAATGATACAATCAATCAATAAATAATGACTTAATTATTCCATGGATAAGATTTTAATTCAGTCGAAGTAACTAAGAACTCTGAATTGAAGTAATAATATTATTGAATCATCATAACTACTTCAAATATACATTTTTGAGTTCCTATGCACAGAGTTTTTGTGAATTCATATTCATACAACTTTTTGTTTTTCCATTTCTTTCTTTGTTTCGAACTATTCTTTTTTTTTCTTTATTTAATCGCTTTATTCAATATTCAATTCACAGTTCCAAATGAAAAGTAAGGGCTTTTATTGGAATCCCCGTCCAAACTCCCAATAGTAGGGCAGATTAGATATATCTTTTAACTCATATATAAGTGGTTAATACCTAATATTACATATACATGCCTTTCTTCCATAACGTAAACCAAGTATTCGTATCTTAGATTCAATCGTATTCTAAAATCATTTTTCGAAACATCCACAAAGAAAAGTTATCTTATAGCCATTATATATATATATTCCATACACATATTTTGATCCTACTCTCCTAAACAGCCTATTTTTTTATGAATCTTATGTTTTATTCTTTTCTTACTTTTATTTATCATTATCCCACATGGATACAATCAATCCAAACGGACGAATTTATTAGTCTGAATCATTGCATAGAAATAGAAATCTTTGGTTGATCTAAGTTCATCATATAATTTATTATTTTATTTATTAATATTTTCTTTTGATCAATCGTTGAATTTAATAAAACCGACTGAAATGGAAATTGCTCTATAGAACTTCTTTTTTTTTAATCGCACCATTGTAACCAAATAAGGAATTCTTATTCAGATTATGACTCCTAAAATTGGAATTGAATAGACAAAACAATCAAATCAAGACAATATAAAGAGAATATTCATTGGAAGGAAGTATAACTGGGCCAAACGAATTTGAGGAAAAAGATCTTTTAGTTTTAGATCTCTTTCCTTTTTTTTTTTACAATTCCCTAATATCGTAATTTTTTACTATTCTTATAGCTCGTATAGACCTTTTTCTCTATTTATGTGTATATTTATGTTCACTAATTAGATTATCTTGAGCAAGTCATGTATTTTCTTGCACTAAGCTAAAAAAAACCATTTAAAAAATTAGTCAATGATGCCCCTCCATGGATTCGCCTATATAAGCCGCAGCTAAAGTTGCAAAAATAAGAGCTTGAATACCGCTTGTAAATAATCCAAGGAACATGACAGGTATAGGAACCACTGAGGGTACTAAAGAAACAAGAACAACAACCACTAATTCATCCGCTAATATATTTCCGAAAAGTCGAAAACTAAGTGATAAAGGTTTTGTGAAATCTTCTAAAATGTTAATGGGTAAAAGGATTGGAGTTGGTTGAATGTATTTAACGAAGTAACCTAATCCTTTTTTGCTAAGGCCCGCATAAAAATATGCTACTGATGTAAGTAAAGCTAAAGCAACGGTAGTATTTATATCATTCGTAGGTGCGGCTAACTCCCCATGAGGTAACTGTATGATTTTCCAAGGTAAAAGCGCCCCTGACCAATTAGAAACAAAAATAAATAGAAACAGAGTTCCAATAAAAGGAACCCATGGACCATATTCCTCTCCAATTTGAGTTTTGCTCACGTCTCGAATGAATTCAAGGACATATTCGAAGAAATTCTGACCGTCAGTCGGAATAGTTTGTGGATTACGAACAGATACAATGGCTGAACCTAATAAGATAGCAATTACAACCCAAGAAGTAATAAGTACTTGGGCATGGACTTGGAAACCTCCTATTTTCCAATAGAGATGCTGGCCTACTTCCACACCGGATATATTATATAGCCCTTTTAGTGCGTTGATGGAACATGGTAGAACATTCATATTGCCCCCTGAAAGAAATCAAACCTGAAAAGAAATTATTTTGATTCAACCATCTTTTTTCGACTTGCCCATTTGAATTGTATATTTTGGATACCACCTAATTACATAATATATCCAGTTATTTTTATCTCTTTTGTACGATTCGGGCGGGAATAGTAACCGATTCCCTAAATCTATGGAGTTCACAAAATAATTTATTTATCTTCTTATTAATCAGAGATTTCCTAGATAACTAGAACGACCCTCACAAATTGCAAATACTAATTTGTTAAGAATTAATCGGATTGAAGCCAGAGTGTCATCATTCGCTGGAATCGAAATATCTGCGAGATCCGGGTCAGAGTTTGTATCAATTAAAGAAATCGTTGGAATTCCCAAAGTGATACATTCTCGAAGAGCCGTATATTCTTTTTGCTGATCAATAATTATTACAATATCGGGTAACTCCGTCATATATTGAATCCCGCCCATATATGTTTGCAAGTAAGATAACCGTCTCTTCAATCGAGCCGCTTCCATTTTCGGAAGTCGGTTGAGTCTCCCTGTGTTTTGTTTTATTCTCAAGTCCCTGAACTTTTGAAGTTTCATTTTTGTAGTGAACCAATTCGTTAAAATACCACCGAGCCATTTTTTATTAACATAATGACACCGGGCCTTTGTTGCAGCCTGCACTACTGAATCAGCTACTCTTGTTTTGGTACCAACAATTAAGAATTGTTTTCCACTACTTGCTGCATCAAAAACTAAATCACAAGCTTCGGATAAAAAACGAGCGGTTCTAATCAGATTTGTAATATGAATACCTTTACGCTTTGCAGAGATATAAGGTGCCATTCTCGGGTTCCATTGTTTAGTCTTATGACCAAGATGAACTCTCGCTTCAAGCATCTCTTCCAAATTAATGTTCCAATATCTTCTTATCATTTCTCCCCCCCCCCCCCTATCGTTTTTTCTTTTCTTTGCAAAAAAAAGAGGTACAAGGTACCCTGAAATAAATAATTGTTCCGATGGAACCTTCTCTTTTCCCAGAGATTGGACGTTGATACACGATCCAAGTGAGAAATTTCTTTCTATTCCTTATTATCCTTATTTCTTTATTACTATTAACAAATCACATGTAACAAATCACAGGACCGCCGATAATTAAAAGGATGAATCCGCAATCCGCATCCGCTCTTAGGAATCATTAAATCCTATATGTTCTGATGTATCATTAAGAATCAAATAACTCTCTGTGGTGGAACAAAATATCTTTCATTTCCCCTTCGAATAAAGAAGAAATTCTTCTTTTTGGTTTTGTTTTCAAAGGAATACCCTTATGTTGCCTTGAGTGGTGCATTAATCCGGTACCAATGGGTATCATACCAGCTAGAACAACGTTTTCTTTCAGGCCTTTCAACCAATCGATACGGCCGCGAATAGCAGCTTTTGCTAAAACGCGAGCGGTTTCTTGAAAACTTGCCTCGGATATGAAACTTTGCGTATTCAGAGATGCTTTCGTTATTCCCAATAATATGGCTTGGTAATAGAGCGCTTCTTTCAAAGCACGCCCCGTTCGTTCTGCTCGCAATAATCCAATTAGTTCTCCGGGTAAAAAAACCTTAGACATTCCATCTTTTGAAACCAACACTTTTGATGTTATTTGACGTACAATAATTTCTATATGCCTGTCATGAATCTGCACCCCCTGGGATCGATAAATATTTTGGATCTTATTAACCAAAGAGATACGACTTTGCATTATAGTTAGCTCAGCACCAATTAAGAATCCCCAAGGAATTCCAAGAATTTTTGTTATACACTCGTTCCAATACTCAATTCTCTCTTTTAGGCTTGGCGATATTGAATCAATTGAACGCACTTCTACCATTTTTTCCACTTTTGGAAGACCTTGCGTTATATCACTAGAGCTCGATTTTTCATAGATATATGAAATGAATGGATCCCCTTCGGAAAGGATTTGTCCATAATGGCAATGAACAGTTGTGTCTGAAGTGACCAAATAAGGCTTAGCTAATCTTATTACTACAGAGTCAGCGTAAACAATTATAACTTGACCCGATCTTAGGTGTGGTAAATTTTCGGCCATACATATATTTTCATTTTCAAAAAAAAACTGTCCCAGGCTAATTATTGTCAATGTTTCCTCACAATAATTATTATGATAATTAGGATAGAGAAAAGACCAATTCAAATTTAATGGATTCAAAACGCGGTTACTGCATGGATCGGGATTAACAATTTTCTTGTTTTCATCCATTAAATAATATTTAAGTACTTGAAAAGTCTGTTTTAAACTGTCGAGTTGAAAATATTTAGTTACCGAGATCTGATTATGAGTTATTAAATGGTAAAATGAATAAAAATTCGCAATTTGAAGGGCTATTCCTAAAGGGCCCGACGAATTCCTAATTGGAATTATAGAATCTCTTTTAATTGATTCTTTTATTACATTGTGATATTTTACATCCTTGAATAGATCCATTCGAAGACAATTAGATGGTGACAAAATTATCAAAGATTGACGTTCCTTATTTCTATTCAACGACATATTAATAGTTCCTTGATTTTTTTTAAGTAATTGTGGAATCCTTGCCTTGGAATAAATGGAATAAAATGAATTAATATTGGTACGATCTGACCCATTATCAGAGATCAATCCTGAGCCTGATGGATCATTCCTTTTTCTACTGATATATGAAATATGGGATTTCACTAAGGAAATTCTTAGGAAATCACGAATCAGACCATTTGTACTTACTTCAACAAAAGAAGCGTGGGCCTCTTCGGTAGAAGAACTTTTTTTGTATTGGTCCCAATTCAACACTAAACAAGTACGAACTAATTGAATACTTGTGTCATAAATTCCCCGAATTGGGTTACCATTTCCATAAATAATATAATTGACAACTCCAAGTTTCAGATTATCCTTTTCCTGTAATAGATCCTGGGAGAAAAGTGTTTCTAAATTTATACCGTCCGCTATTTCATATATGATTACTGGTCGAACCAAAACAAAAGACTTTTCCTCGGTAGGTGTGATTCGTTGGACATAGATCCAATTTTTAACCTTTTTGGATTCCTTAGAATTTGTTTTTACCGTTCCTCGTGGTATCTTGATACCACTTTCTATCTTATCTGTCTCTCCCGGAAAATGGATATCTCCAGAAAAGATTTTCAGTTCAATTTTTTTTTTTTTTCTCTCCACTCGGACCAATCCGCCCACTCGACTCCTTTTATTTAAGGTGATTTGTGTATCTACTCCAATGATACTATTGTTCCGTACCATTAGGGAAGAAGATTGGGGTAAAATATACACTTCCTCGGGAATGAAAAAAAAGCGATTCACTTTCGTTTGGTCTTTTGGCTTAAATTCTTTAACTCCTCGATTCTCAATCAAATCGTCTTTTTTGAGGATTGAACGAATCCTTATAACCTCATATTTAGTAATTCCTGAACTATTTCTTCGGTATTGGGGATCGTCGAAATAAGCAAAAATACTATTTCTACAGAAAATACCATTTATAGGTATTTCAATCGAGATACCGGAGTGAAGCATTAGTTCTTTCTCTCGTTCTTGAATCGATTGGAATGGAATGATAAATCCATTTCTTCGCCTCTTTGCCAATAAATCAAAATTCTCGTGGAGAATAAGAGGATATAGGATATTAGAATGACCAGTACATATGATTCGATTAAGTTCTGAATAATCAGGAATCCCAATTTCTTTTTGACCCGAAAGATCTGAACTAAAGAATTTGTGTTTAACTTGATCATTATTTAATGAGGGGCTAGAAATATATCTTCTTTCGACAGAAAGAGAATGAGCATTCAGTTGATCTTGATCCTTGTATAGTGAAAAAGGAACTATGTTGGATCCCCACGAACCACCCGATGATAAAATCCATAAATAGGTTGTTTTTGCTAAACGACGGACATTACTATATTCATCATTACTATATTCATTAGGTGCATGGTATACATCGGTACTCCAGTGCATTTCTCCTTCTGAGTTGGAATAAATATATTTTATAATCTTATCTTTCATATTCAAATCGTATGTTCCTGTGCAAATTTCACCAATCACTTGTTCTGATTCTACATATTGATCATTTTGAACGAAAAGAAAACTTTTTTGTGGAATAGTCACGTTATATATAATATATGGGTTCTCAATAGTTACATATAAGTCTAGATAACATAGAAAACCAGGATGCCCATGACGTGTACGTATAGGATGGACCGAATCCTTATTAAATTTGATTTTTCCATTAAAGGGGGCTCGTATATATTTTGCACTATCCCCTGTGAATACTCCGCCGGTATGAAACGTTCTTAATGTTAGTTGAGTGCCCGGCTCTCCAATGGATTGACCCGCAATAATACCTACGGCTTCTCCCAATTCTACCAGGTCGCCCTGAGTAGAACTCCGACCATAACATAATCGACAGATCCAAGACGTACTCCTACAAGTAAAAGGAGTTCGAATAAATATTGGTTGTATTCGAAAGGTTATCAATCGATTGATAAGTCCACTCCCAATATCTTGATTTCGAATGGCAATGCATCGTAGACCCATATATATATTGTCTGCTAATACACGACCCATTAATGTTTGGATAAAAAGTCTTTCCGGCATCATCCCATTTCGAGAACTCACAGCGGTCCCTCGGGTGGTGCCACAATCTGTTCTACGTACAACAATGTGTTGAACTACTTCAACAAGTCTGCGTGTAAGATATCCAGCATCCGCTGTTCGGACAGCAGTATCCACAACTCCTTTTCGGGCTCCATAGCAAGAAATGAGATATTCTGTTAAAGACATTCCTTCGCGTAAATTGCTTTTAATGGGCAATTCTAGCATTTGTCCTTGTTGATCCGACATAAATCCTCTAATACCTATTAATTGGTGTACTTGAGATGCATTTCCCCTAGCTCCCGAAAAAGACATCATATGGACTGGATTAAAGGGTTCTGTCGTCTCAAAATGATTATTCATTTCTTGTCGCAAATATGCACTTGTTGCATGCCATACTTCAATGGATTGGCGTAATTTTTCTACCGCGCTTATATTTCCATAAGAATAGTGTTTGTCAAAACAAAATTTTTGTTCTTCAAGATCTTGGGCTATCCGTTCCTTAGAAGGTATTGATAAAAGATCATCAATTCCTAATGAAATGGATGTAGCAGTGGCTTGCTGGAAACCCAGAATCTTTACTTGATCCAGGATGTATGATGTATATGCCATTCCGAAGTGATTTATTAATCTGCTAATAAGTCGTTTAATGGCATTTCCGTCTATCACTTTATTGTTAAAGACCAGATTTACTTGCTCGGGCATAAGTACCTCCATATTCCGTTGAGTAGGGTTCGACAGTGAATTTAAGTCAATGATTGGAAAACTTCCTTTTCTCGATTTTGATTCGCAGATCTCTTCAGTTCAACTAGGACCATAGTTGAACTGAAGAGATCTGAATTCACACCGGTGTCATAGAATTACTTAGCTTAGATCCCTATGATTAGATTAGGTATCATCTGACCAGACTTGGTAAAACCCTTGTATAGCTTCTTCGATTTTTTGATAAAGATAAATATGACCAACAGTGGTTCGAATGTATATACAAATAATTTCTTTTTTTATACTTCTTACTATTAGATAGTGTCCATAAATCTCATGATAGGTACCCAAAGATTCATAGTGAACTTCGATAGGAGCTTCTCTTGAAGTAATAACGCGTTGATCTAGTTGCCACCGGAGCCACAAAGGGCTATCTAAATTGATTTTTTTCTGCCGATACGCTCCAATCGCATCATAGAAATTACAAAAAAGGGGTTCTTTCGGATATTTATCGTTATTATGGTCAATTATTTCATTTTGACAATTTCTGCGATTACATGGATTATATTTATTTGCATAAATACCTCGACGATTACCACTTGTTAATATATAGAGCCCAATAAGCATATCTTGAGTTGGTACGCAAATGGGATCTCCAATAGCTGGAGACAAGAGATTCATATTAGAACACATAAGTAAACGAGCCTCCACCTGAGCCTCCATGGATAAAGGTACATGAACAGCCATTTGATCCCCATCAAAGTCTGCATTGAATCCTTTACAAACTAATGGATGTAAACAAATAGCACGTCCTTCCACTAAAATGGGTTCGAATGCCTGTATGCCTAATCTATGCAGAGTGGGCGCTCTATTCAGCAATACAGGATGCCCCTGTATAACTTCTTCAAGTATTTCCCATACAATTGGATCTTTTTCCCGAATTTTTTTCTTAGCAGCTCTTATGCTCGAAACAAAGTGTTGTCCAATTAAACAACGAATTAGAAATGGCTGGAAAAGCTCTATTGCTATTTCGCGAGGCAATCCACATTGATGTAATGAAAGTGTGGGGCCTACGACAATGACAGAACGCCCCGAATAATCAACCCGTTTGCCAAGCATAGTCTCACGAAATCTTCCCTCTTTGCCTTCAATTATATCTGAAAATGACTTATAAACCTTATCATGACCGTCCCTCATTGGTTGTCCGTGGATTCCATTATTAAGAAGTATATCCACAGCTTCTTGTACCAATTTCTCCTGACACATTACTAAGTCGTAGGGTGAAGAATTCCTTAATTGCTTAGCAAGAGCATTGTTCCGATAGATAACTCTTTTATAGAGGTCATTAATATCTGAACTAATTAGTTTACCCCCATCTATCTGAATGATCGGTCTCAACTCGGGAGGAAGGACTGGTAATAGACATAAAACCATCCATTCTGGTTTTATATTTGCTTGAATAAAATGCTTAGCTAAGGCTATGCGTCTGACCAAAAAATTCTTTCTTCTTTCCATTCTTTGATATCCCCACTTTATTTCTTCTTCTTCTTCTTCTTCTTCTTCTTCTTCTTCTTCTTTCGTTTTCGTATCCGTTGCTCTCGCTAATTTTTTCCATTCTATGGACGAATTATCCATAATAATTTGCAAATCCAGATCGGCTAATAGTTCTCGGATAGCACCGGCTCCAGTATAAATTTCTCGATTTTGAACTGTAGCGAAGCCTTGGGTATTAAAAAAAAGTGGAAGACTGTATTTCCAGGATTGGATTTCATATGCGAATGAACCTCGTAATCGTAAGAAAGTAGGCTTTTTGCCTATGGGCCTAGCAAAAGAAAAATTGGGATAGGATCCTATAGGATCTCCCCCCTTGAAAATCGGACGTGAAAGTTTCCTTTCATCCGGCTTAAGTAGTTGCACCAAATAAAGATAAATAAAAGGGTTCCCGCTTTCAAAGTCGATAAAACCCAAAAAAAAAAAGAGTTACTCTTTACTCAAGTTCCCAATGAAGACCAAGCAACATTTCATTAATTCATTCTTCTTCTCTTTTCCGTTTTTTTTTAATTTATGAATTTTTGAATTCAATTCTCACAATTACGGCATAACTGAAATGTGAACTTCTTGAGTAGTCTACTTCCCTTCGAATGATGAATTCCCAGCACCTTAGAATTCATAAGGGGTTTACTTGTCTATGTCTCCTTCCATTCGATCTTTTAGGTCCGGAACTTACCTCGACGGTTATGTCACGATGCTATTAAAGGCTATATGCGATGTATAGACTCCTGCAACCATAACATATTTGCTTACTTGAGTATAAACCTAATTTATTTATAAAATAGAAAATAAAAAGATTAATTCTACAAAAGTAAAAGAAAGAAGTCTGTTTTCACGAGGTAGAACTAGAAATTCCTATTTATTTGTTATTAAATCGACCATAGACCAATTCCACTTTTATTGGGGAGTATTGAATACACCCACAATTCTGAGCTTCATGTTACTCCTTCCAAGAGGCATGTCAGATCCGCGGCATCCTAATTCGATTAAATGGGATGACAGTTTCTCATTCCAAAACTGTAAAATCAGAAGAATTTCGATCAAATCACACATCGCGGTATACTAGGCCTTCTAATTCTTTAATAGGTTTATCTAAAAGATTCACGATATAACTTGGAAAACGTTTCAAATACCACACATGAGTTACTGGGCATGCCAGTTTGATGTAGCCCATTTGATATCTTCGTATCCGAGAATTAACAAATTCGACTCCGCATTTGTTACAAAAATTTTCGTTTTCTTTTTCATCTCCGATTACTCGATAATTTCCACAAGCACAAATTCCGCTTTTTATAGGTCCAAAAATTCTTTCACAAAACAATCCGTCTTTTTCAGGTTTATTGGTTTTGTAATGAAAAGTATACGGGTTTTTCACCTCTCCAACAATCTCTCCATTAGGTAGGATTTTGGAGGCCCAAGCACTTATTTGTTGAGGCGAAACTGATCCAATTCTGAGTTGTTGATGTTTATATCGATCGATCATAGAATTCAAATTATTATTTGATTTATTTTATTGCGATTAAAATTAAACTTCCTTCCTATAAATCTGTAAGTTTTTCTCAGATATAAGGAAATGATTCAGTTCCAGAGCTAACGATCGTAGTTCTCGAACGAGCAATCGAAAAGATTCTGGAGCATCTTCCGGTTTAGGGATTGTTCCTCCAATCATCGTAGTACTAAGCACTTCTTGTCGAGCTCTAATATGATCAGATTTATAAGTAAGCATCTCTTGTAGAATATGAGAAACACCAAATCCCTCTAGAGCCCAAACCTCCATTTCTCCTACCCGTTGTCCCCCTTGCTTGGCCCTTCCTCTAAGAGGTTGTTGTGTAACAAGTGCATAAGGCCCGCTGGAACGCCCATGTATTTTATCATCAACTTGATGAATTAATTTCAGGATATAAGGCTTTCCTATTAGAACAGGCTGTTCAAAAGCATCTCCCGTCCTTCCATCAAATAGTATACTTTTTCCCGGATATTCGGGTTCAAATACCCACGGATTTGCTGTTTGCTTACTGGCTTCATATAATTCCGAAAACACTAGTTTTCTCGAGGCCTCTTTTTCATATCTCTCATCAAAAGGTGCTATTCGATAATGTCTATTTAGCAGACTCCCCGCAAACCCGAGTGAACATTCAAATATCTGTCCTACATTCATTCGTGAAGGTACTCCTAATGGGTTGAAGATCATATCAACAGGTCTTCCATCTTGTAAATAAGGCATATCTTGTCTAGGCAAAATTTTTGAAATGACGCCTTTATTTCCATGTCTTCCAGCTACTTTATCACCTACTTTGATTTGACGTTTCTGTAAAATATATACACGAATCGTTTCTGGATTATTGCCTATTTTCTGGATCCAGTTCACATCAATAACTCGACCCCTACCGCGTATAGGTAGTCTTAGGCAAGTTTCCTTTGAAGTTGAATTAGATACCGTAATGTCAAATATGGCTTGTAATAATCTATCTTCCGGGGTATACGATGAGTCTTCTTGAGGCGTTAATTTACCTACTAAAACGTCGCCCGTCTCTACCCAAGATCCCAGCATCACAATTCCATTTTTGTCTAAATTTCGGAGTAAATGTGGTTCTAGACCCGGTATTTCGTTAGTGATCCTTTCAGGACCTTGGCTTGTCACAAGAATCTCAATTTCATATTTCCGTATGTGAAAAGAAGTATAAATATCTTCATATACCAGACGTTCGCTAATGAGTACCGCATCTTCAAAATTGTAACCCTCCCATGGCATATAAGCTACTAATACGTTTTTGCCCAAGGCGAGTTCGCCACCGACTGTAGCAGCACCATCCGCTAAAACTTGACCCTTTTTAATGTATTTACCCCGCTGAACCTGGGCTTTTTGATGCATACAAGTATTTTTATTGGAACGTTGATATATAACTAATGGAATTCTTAGAGTACCCCCATTGCCCGATAAAATTATCTTGTCAATATCGGTATAAATTATTTTTCCCTCGTGTTCGGCTATAGCGGTAACCCCTGAATCTAGAGCCACTTGGCCTTCCAATCCAGTTCCAACAATGCACTTCTCGGGCCGAGAAAGCGGAACTGATTGACGTTGCATATTAGAACTCATTAAAGCCCGAGTCGCATCATTATGCTCCATAAAAGGAATGAGGGAAGGTCCAATAGAAAAATATTGCAAGGGACAAATAGTTCGAAAATGAACCTGTTCCCATGCAATAGTCAGGAATTCTTGACGGTATCGAGCTAAAACAAACTCTTCTTCCGGAGCACCTTGATTCATTCTCAAAGGATTTTCTAGCGCTATCAGATGGGATTCATCTTCACTTGGTGATAAATAAAGCATCCGTACTTTTTCTTTTTTTGATCCCTCAGAGATGTCAAAAAATGGGCTTTCTAAAGTCTCCCAATGACCAATCTTGGCACGAATTGCCAAGGATCCAACAAGCCCAACATTGATTCCTTCAGACGTGTCAATTGGACAAATGCGCCCATAATAACTAGGATGGATATCTCGCATCCGAAAACTAGCAGTTCGCGCTGTCAATCCTCGAGGGCCCAAATGACTGTATTTTCTTACATGAACTATTTGTGCCAATGGATTAGTTTGATCCAAAACTTGAGATAATGGGTTTAATCCGAAAAAAGATTCATAAGTAGTTGTTAATGGAGTTGAAGTTACCAAATTTTTGAGGATCGGTCTAAATTTATGCGTAATTGCTCCACGTAGAGTTTTTTTAACTATATCTTTTAAACGACTCAGAGCCAATCCGAATTGATCTTGTAAGAGATCCCCTACAGAACGAATACGTTTATTTTTTAAATGAGTCATATCGTCAGGTGGACACTCTCCAAATTTCATTGCAATCAAATGATTCACAGCTGCCAAGATATCTCGCGGTAACAAAAATGTATTGTTATGAGGTATAACAAGATTCAGTCTTCGGTTCATATTTAGTCGACCAATCGTTCCTAAGTCAAATTTTTTTTCACTGAATTCTTTTTTTAATTCATTACATTGATTTATGAATTTCTCATCTACCCCATTCCAGGATTCAGAAAATACTAGATCTTCGCCTACAGAGCCTACACAAGTAAATTGTTTATAAAAATCCAAAAAAGCATCTTCCTTTGACCCCCCCCTTTTTTTTTTTTTCTCCATATCATCCAGGAAAGACAAGAGAATCTCAGGATAGCACACATTCTCTAGAATTTCTATTAGATTCGAACCCATAACTGATAATAGAAATAGAATATTTATTTTTTGTTTCCTATTCACACGAGCCCATATCTTTGATTTTCTATCAATCTCTAATTCTATTCTCGCTCCCCTATCTGATATTATGGTACCGGTACAGATCAAATTTCCCTTATGGTCCACTTCTGACTGGTAATATATACCAGGTCTTCGCAATATTTGATTGATCACAATTCTGTATATTCCATTTACTATAGAAGTTCCCAGGGAATTCATTAGAGGAATGTTTCCAATAAAAACTGTTTGGTCTTGCATATCCATGCTGGTTTTCCAAAATAATACCGCGGATACATATAATTCAGAAGAATATGTGAGTGATTCATATACAGCATCTCTTTCTTTTATCAACGGTTCTACTAATTGATGGCTTTCCCCACATAATTCAAATTCAATTTTGTAATCCATATATTCATATTCAATTTTTGGAAACTTAGAAAGCTCTTCTTCCAAGCCCTGATCAATGAACTTACAAAATCCTTCAAATTGTATCTGATTAAATCCAGGTATTGTAGACATTTCCTTATTTACATCCCTAAGCATTTTCAATTTCCCATTTATTGTATTGAAAAAAAAATCCCATTATTGGATCGTTCTTCATCCAATTCTATTCTATGGATCGATCTAGCAATGATGGAATTTCCATTTTGTTTACTGAATCACATAAAATTTTATCTAACTCCATATATGGATATTTAATGTATGAAATACATATGAATGGAGGAATAAAGAGAATTTTCTACTCAAATTGTAATTTACAACAGATACAACTGGAAAGGAATTGAAAAATTATACTTAACTTGGACTTCTGGAGTTTTGTATAGAATAGCAAAACAAAAAGTTATTCAATTAATATCATTATAATGATATTACATATTCCACTACGATTGGATATCAGTAAAAGAAATGGATTCGGGATTTGATCTCTTCGATGAGATGAAGACCCAATAATCAGAAACAATATAAAGTTTTTTTTAGCACTTAGCCTTTTTTCGTGTATTTCCTTGTTCAGTTAAAAAAAATGATTCACATAGAAGAGTTAGATTTTTATCTATTTTATTATTTTAATAGAATTTGTATAATACGATTTAAATGCATAAGCATAAGAAAGCTTCTTTATTAAACATATGCGGGTATAACTATAGCTGTCTATATATGATACGTCTCCTCTTTTATTGCAGTTCTCTTCTGGACAGCGCATGTTGTGCTCTATCAAAATTGCGATTTTTTATTCAATGAAAAATATAATAGAAAACTTCCTCTAGAAATCATAGACAGATAAAAGATCCGATTAGATATCTGTGTAAGAATTTATGTTCTGGGGTTTACATATACTCATAATTGTTGTTATAATTGAAATTGAGAAGGATTTTTTTATTGAAAAGAATCAATACTTATTACTTACTAATTAATTACGTATCAAATTTGATTTACTTATATCATTAAGGATATCAAATTTTAGATTCAAAGTCAAGTTCATGAATTCACAGTCAATAGTTAATGGTTCCAATTTGTCCTGAATGCTGACTTTTGTAACTGAAAATTCACATTTGGTTTTTCATTTCAATAGAAAGGGTAAAGAATTGAACTTAAATAGTATGTGTTTTGAAATACTATACAAAATGAATCAAAGAGATAGATCCAATCCAAAAAAAGGAAGGATTTTTTTTTAGGAAAGGGATTAAGATTAATAAAACTGGGATTCAAGATGCAAGTACAAAAAAAAGGGGGAATATTTTCGTCTATTTTGTATCGTCTTGGCGGCATGGCCGAGTGGTAAGGCAGGGGACTGCAAATCCTTTTTCCCCAGTTCAAATCTGGGTGTCGCCTGATCAACAAAAGACGCGAAATATCTTATTCCGTTTTGCTGATATAACTTGTCAAATTTGTCCCTAACAGAGCGGATGAAAAGTACTCTTGATATTTTCAAGGGCGTCGCCGCGTATTTTGTTTGTGCTTAATGTTTCTCGATTCCATTAGCAATCATATAAGAACTTCTTATAATTAATTTATAATTAATTGGGCAGAATCCTTTTTTTGACTCTAGGCCGGCGATTCCACTATTATTATATTAGTGAACAATAATGGAAAAATTCCTTCATATTCTTCATATTCATAGAGATAGGGAACATAATACACATGGATATAGTAAGTCTCGCTTGGGCTGCTTTAATGGTAGTCTTTACATTTTCCCTTTCGCTCGTAGTATGGGGAAGAAGTGGACTCTAGGGGTATTACTAATTGAGTTGAGAAATCAAACTGTATCAATTCCTTTATAGATCGTTCTGTAAAGACTAGTTAATTTAACTATTAAAATTGAATTTAATATTAAATAATTGAATGAAATTCAATTTCTGAATTCTTACAAATTCAGAAATTGAATTAAAAATATCTTCATTTCCAAATTCTATTGGATTCGAATGGAGTAATGTATTCTATGAATAAGATATGAATAATACCATTTTAGTCACAATCAAACAAATATTTCAATGATTTCCGTGTTCATATTTCGAAAGTAAAAAGAATGAAAATAATAGGAAATTTATTTCAACTGAATTCTTCATAAATTTTCTATTTCTAGAAACCGCCCTTTACCAGAGTTATATATGGACAATGAAGAACAGTGGAACCTTTTTTTTTTTTTACGTTTTATTTGTTTGCTTCTTTCCTGTTCAAAGCGAAAAGAACGTAGTTCTTTTATTAGTTATTTAAAGTTATTAAATTTAGTAAGTGGATTATCCATGGAAAATAAGATAAACATATTAGTTCTCCAACGAAATACTACGCATACTAAGATGTTTTCTTGGACAAGTCACATATTGCGCACTTAGACTTAGTGTTTAGTTTAGTGTTTGTTTTATTATTTTCAAAACTTGATTTATGCTATACTTTATTGACTTGACTCATTTCATATCATGATTCAAAGGTTAAAACCCGGTGAGGTTTACTAATCGGCGAAATCTGAAAAAAGTTTTTAGAGAACTCTTTTCCTTGGATGATCTGTTAACTGCTCAATCAATTACTTCTTCGGAATGCTAAAAAAAAGATTTCTTGACTTTCTTTTATTAATATATGTCCAGACTATTATTTTTTTCCTTATTCATTGATTTTATTCTTTCGGTAGATGCCGGAATTCAATTCATATTGAAAATAATCATAAATCTAGTAATTAGAATCGTAAGAGTTGCCTTTCGACTATTTCAAATTAATTGGAATCAACACAAATCAAATAGATGAAGAAAAGAAATAGAATTGGGACGTTATGTACATTACATATAGATAATTGATATCTAGATGTATCAATATGAAGATGATATTCTAGAGTGCTCCATATTAAGCCTATATCTTTAGACAGTACAACTTTATACATTAGAATAACAAAAATACCAAAAATAGATAGTATGGTATAAAGATGTATAAAGATGTATATCTTTATACATCTTTATACCATACTATCGGATCTCATAGAATACTACTTATTCTAGTCCGCTCGTTTCATCTAAGACGCGAAATTGGAATCCTTTTAATTAGATTTCTTCAATCATTGATATTGATAAGAACTAAGAAGTCAAGTTTCGTTCAAATTAATCATTTTGACTAACAGTTTTTACGTATATTATAAGTAAAAAAGCAGTAGGAACTAGAATGAACAGTGCAGTAGCAATAAATGCGAGAATATTTACTTCCATAATTTCATCGTTTTGTTTTTCTTTACTTCGCAATAACTCGGGATTTAATCCCATGGAGATGATAAATCTTTCGCCTATAAATTCAATGAGATGAATTCTATCTCGATGATATCGAATCGGATCAATATCATGAATAACAATATCTGAGCTATCAAATCGATTCATCGTCGAGAATTGAATAGTATAACATAGAAAGATCGTTTATCCATACCGAATCCAAAAAATGGATTTCTGATCCAATCGATAATTTCTTTACTTTATTTTTATTTATCATTCTTTTCCATTCTTTCTTTTCTATAAAAAAATCGCCTTCCTTGTACAATCGTCTGACGAAGTATCATCTAACCGCTTTTACACTTACATTGGTTACAAACAAACCCAAACAAACCATAGAAGTGAAATGGCGAAAAGGGAGTTAAGTTCTAAACTACTTTTTTTAATGATCTAATCTTATTGGAAAATAAAAAAGTGCGATAAAGACAAGTCCCAGTACAATATAAAAAACAAGATCGAATATTCTAGCAAATTCACTTTTTTAGAGTTTGTTTTTTCTTCAGCAGAAACCCTTAAAAAAGATTATTTATTCTCTCTCTAAGAGAGGTGGGATCCTTATTTGATGTTTATTTTATTAATATCCTCTCTCCTTGGATTAGTAATGGGATACATATCATATAATATATCAAAACCTCAGTGTAAAATTTGAATGAGATAGATTGTTTCAAATTCAAATTATTAATTGAGGTTACACAAAATCAGAGCCAAAAAAGAAGATACTTTTCAGATTTAAAGGATTCTATCAAGGCAATTAAATCGATTTTGTATCGTACAAATACAAATTCCATTTGTCTATGTGCTACCGGAAAAATATGGTACTCGATTCGATTTCATTACACGGATCGGGAGTAATCGAAAAAGTCAAACTCAGTACGGTATCTCCTGGAATAATGCTAAAAATAATTGTACTAATTCACATATGTCTTTATCAATCGTTACTAGTTGAAGAAATTTCAATTCCCATATTTGTATTTGCTTTGATGAGCAATGAAAAATGAAAATAAATATGAATAAGAGGAATCCCCATGAGAATGAAATTCTGCCATTTGTCCCGCTTTCACAGAAAAGGGGGAGATGAATTGATGTATTTTTTTTATTGAATTTAGATCCGTCGGGACTGACGGGGCTCGAACCCGCAGCTTCCGCCTTGACAGGGCGGTGCTCTGACCAATTGAACTACAATCCCAGGGAAATGAAATAAAGTGTACAGCATCCATATTGTTATGATTTCATTTAAATCCTTTAAATTGAGATTTTAGCTTGGAATTACCGCGTTGTAATAGAGAATCGAATGGTATATAGTATATATTGATATCCACATGGATCCACACTTTAGTGATAACGGCACGGATTACTAGTCATCTTTTCGTTATTTCAAATCAAAAATCGATTGATTGATAATCAAATTTTCAATGAAAAAAAGAATCTTTTTTTCTTAAACTTTATACTTACAAATCCTGATATGAATCTAGATCATTAGCAAGATAGGAATTTGTGAGAAAAAAATAGAGCAAATCAAATAAATAACAGGTAGAGATATATCAGCAATTTTGACTTTTTTTCCGTATCGGGCATATTTTGAGAGTTATATCATTTCATGGTGGATCAGTGAATTATTGGGCCGAGCTGGATTTGAACCAGCGTAGACATATTGCCAACGAATTTACAGTCCGTCCCCATTAACCGCTCGGGCATCGACCCGGGAAGAATCAATTCCAGACTCATTAATATTCCATGATCAACTTCCTTTCGTAATACCCTACCCCCAGGGGAAGTCGAATCCCCGCTACCTCCTTGAAAGAGAGATGTCCTGAACCACTAGACGATGGGGGCACATTTGCCCGACCGTCAGCATACTATGCTCATAGTATGAGCAGTTTTTTGAAATTGTCAATATAAAGAAATGGTATGACTAGAGTCGAAAGATCTTTCCGCCTTTCATGATTCCATATAATTTTTTTATTCGTCATTTATATTTATGAATCATTCATTCTAATCGACATTATACATTATAATAACAATATAATAACAATTAATATTAAAATATCTAAAAATAAATAGACTATTATTATATAAATAATAAATATGAAAAAATCGATTTTTAGATATCAAATCATATAAATAATATTCAAATTTTTTTCAAAAATAGAAATATAAGAATACAAATAATATGAAAGATACATTCAGGGAATGATTGGTCTGCGAGGTTAACCCCCATTTCTTCTGCTTTCATTGATACACTTATTGTTAAGGCATATCCATATCTCGCACTAAACAAGGAAATTAACAAATGATAAATCTGGAAAGAGGACAAGTTATCAAATTTTTTTCTTTTTTAAGAATTTGTTTCAGGGGACAAATCAAATCTCTTTCTTTATCAGTAATTAGATGAAATATCTTGGATCTATGTTGAATTGGTGGGTATATGTATCAATCAAATCAATTTTTTTATGATGGTGGTCAATTCAATTGGGTTCGCCCTTGAAAGAGTTCATTATCAATAAACCTTGTTTTTTTACCTATATTCACTAGTTTAGCCTATACTCACTAGGTAAATCAAATTTATCGTTTATGAATGAGCTACTATGAGTGTCTACTCCATATACTTAATATACTTATTATTCTATTTATTTTATTATTTTACATAGATTTTATTTCAAATCTCTTTTTATTTTCATAGATATATCTTATCCGCACAGTGGCTCGTTCAGGAATTGAATCAAATGGGCCCTTTTAACTCAGCGGTAGAGTAACGCCATGGTAAGGCGTAAGTCATCGGTTCAAATCCGATAAGGGGCTTTCGCTTTTTTTCATATTTTAGAAAACTCCAGTGGTAGTATTCCTATTTGATTTGAGGGGAGAATAGTGTTTATATTTGTAATTGTTGATATTTGTAATAATAGTAAAAAAAAGTACGAAACTTTCTAATTTTTTTTAGAATAAAAAAAAATTAGAAATTCTAATTCTAATAATTCTAATAAGTTAAATTCTAATAAGTTATTATTATAATGATTTATAGTAATTATAGTTATAAAGTTGAACATAATTATATTATTACATTCTAATGAATAATGAGG